AATTAGGATCTTTTTACCAACTTGATGTTAGGTAATCCCTGGATCTAAAAATTCATTTCGTACAATTGAACCTTTTCAAACTGTTTCTTTTTAAGAACCAAAAAGATTTGTGCTAGAATAACAGATGCCAAGAAGAACAAAAGACCTTGGACGCGTAACGGATCTTGAAGCACTATTTCGGCATCTCCCTGACCAAACCCTCCCACATTGGGATTACTTGTTAATGGTTGATCAAGCTTGATAGATTCACCCTCTGAAACAAGAAGTTCTGGTCCTGGAGGTATAATATCAACTACTTGATGTCCATCCGATGCATCAGCTATGGTTATTTCATATCCCCTCTTTTCTTTACGTACTATTCTGCTTATGATACCTGCTGATGAAGCATTATAGACAGTATTGTTACTCTTGTTCCCATCGGGATAAATCTGACCCCTTCCCCTGTTTCCACCTACATATATGGGGTATTTTAAGAAGTGAACGTCTTTCCTCGTAGCAGGGTCGGGAGAAAGAATGGGAAAGACGATTTCCCTATATTTCTGACCAGGAACAGGGCCTATCACAAGAATATTTCTTTTAGTGGGACGATAACTCTGAAAAGACAGATTGCCCATCTTTTCTTTCATCTCGGGAGAAATACGATCGGGGGGAGCTAATTCGAATCCCTCGGGTAAAATAAGAACAGCCCCCACATTCAAAGCCCCTTTTTTACCATTAGCAAGAACTTGTTTCAGTTGCGTATCATAAGGGATTCTAACAACTGCTTCAAATACAGTATCGGGAAGCACAGCTTGCGGAACCTCAATATCCACGGGCTTGTTAGCTAAATGGCAATTGGCACATACAATACGCCCAGTTGCTTCTCGTGGATTTTCATAACCCTGCTGCGCAAAAATGGGATATGCGTTTGAAATGGATGTCTGAGTTATTACATATATCACGATCGATACAGAAATAGATCGAGCCATCTGTTCCTTTACCCAAGAAAAAGTATTTCTATTTTGCATGGTCCAATCATTGATCCCGGAATTTCTACAATAAATTAGGTAGGTAGCTAGTATAGTTCCCTATCCACGAGTCTGCCATTGTACTGGAATATAGGACAAATACCTTGAGCGGGTAGAAGTATAAAGAGTAAGTAAGATTTAAAATGCTTTCTTTAGGCACGAAGACACATTTTTATTTGATTGATATCAGGAGATCAAATGAGTTCTTCATTCATTCATTGAATGATAAATGACTACAAGTGAAGGAGATACACGATTTAAATAATGGAAAATCAAATATTTTACAATTGTATCTAGAATGACTGGAAAAGTGGAAACAAGACCAGATATAATTTGATCGTTATGTGCCAACCCAAAATCGTTGTAGACTGAACCAATCATTAGTTCCCAACCGTGGGGCGAGTGGAATCCGATCCATAAATCGGTGACTAAAAGAATTGAAAAAGCTTTTATTGTGTCACTTAAGTTATGGAGGAATTCCTGAACCCAAGAATTAAGAATGACAAGTTCTTCGTTACCCAGAAAAAAATAACCACTTAGAATAGCGAAACAGATTATATTTGTCGAGAAATGCAAAATGATACGTAGATGATATTCATTATGTGTTTTGACCAATTGTATCGTTTCCTTGTGGATTCCTAGACGAAGCTTTGATATATGTGTCTCGGGGTACTCCTTTAGCATTTCGTCCAACAGGAATAGTTCTTCTAATTCTATGAATCTTTCTAGAACGTTCTTTTCTTGAATATCATTCAAAAAAGTTTCGGATTGCCTGGTATTCCACCAATCAGTAACCAAAGGTTCCAGACATTTATTAAATGAGAGAGAGACCCACCAGGGCAAAAATACTATGGATGCAAGATATGGGAGGTAAGTCAATGCTTTCTTTTTTTTTTTTCACTTTTAATTTGTGAATTGTTAATGAACCTGCTTCACTTCATTTGTCGACTCTATCTGATCTGATATTTCTCTAAAGCATGAGTTCTATAACAAGGTATGGAACCTATGGATCTATTCCCAATTTTTGTATAATTATTTAGTCCTTTATTTAGTCCTTGGCTTGGATCTAGAAGGAATATAGAAATAGAATAAAGATAGGATCCGTTTCAGATGAAAAAAAAAAGTAAGCAAATATTGTTCCCAGATATCTGAATTGAACAAATTCGAACCCATTTTCTCCTTATTTGTTCTTTTCGATGAATGCTCGAAAAACCACTTGAATTGAAGTAACAAATATTATTCGGATTTCCAGACGAAAGAACTCCCCCTGAGATCAAGCAATTATTTCGAAATGTTTCACCGTTTAACCCCGGGATATTTCTGAAGAATATTGATGATGAAATCCGAGATAGGTGGCAAAACGAGAGATAAATTGGATGGTTATGAGAGATCCAATCGTTTGTTTCTCGAGGAGCAAAATAAAGGATAAAAAGAAAGATCGATTGACAAAAGAGAGAAAATTTAAGAGATATGATCTATCTGTGTCTAACGTATCAATTCAAAAATTTGGGCCTAAAAAGATAAATTATCTATTTAGAAATGTTCAGATATATGTGATGAATCCATACTTATCATACTTGTTACTAGTATGAAAGAAAGAATTGAGTTGGGCTCCATACGCATAAACATAGAAGCCATTTTTTGGCAGCCAAAAAATGGCTTCTTATTATAGTTTAGTTGTTTTGTTCCATATACGTCCTCCTGCTTTTGCTTTATTCTATGGATCACCGCGCCAACAGAACGAGGAAATAGAATCTAACATGTTTTGCTCATATGAGCATTCTGAAGAAACTTCAGTTGTATTAAAAAAGGGACAAGGGGGATTGCCGAATTCCTTCCCCCATGTTGAGAAAGAATTCATTCTTCATTTCAAAATACTTCAATTGGTACGCACAAGAAATAGGCCAATTCCGCAGCTTTTTGTTCAATTTCTCGTGGAGTCAAATTCTCATCAGTACGAGTCAATGGAATGGTTCCCTGGCCTCTGATTTCCATATAAAGGACACGACGAGTATAAAGACCCTCTTTAACTTCTATTCTTATTGACAGGATATCCCTCATAAGGAAGCGAAGGAAGATGCGACGATTTTTTCCAGGAAATCCCCAACGAAAAATACACACTGTTCCTTCTTTTCTATCGAATCGATCATAACCACTACCTACATTCCACGAAATAGTGCACCACAAATAAGAGCTAATGAATAGACCTGCGATTCCATAGAAAGACATCACGATCCCTTGCGGAAAAAAAAGGATTTGCTGATATGGCAATACGGATATCAGATTCCTACCAAGATAACTAGAAGTTCCAACGACTAAGAATCCTAGTGAACCTAAAAAAAGGATAAAGGCCCAGCAAAAATTACTTGTTTTTCTAGACCCCGTTATAAGTTCTATCCATATATGTTCTGATCGCCAGTTCATACTATACTAGATCCAATTGCATTCGATTGGAATTGAGAGAATAAACCAAATTAATTTGACTTTTCTTTTCCCGCTCCCGAAGTAACTCTTATCAACTAGCACTCGATGTGAACCATTAGGAGTAATTGGTTAGATACATTGACTTTCTATTTTTAATATTCGCTGATCCATTTTTGACCAGCTATACCTGCATATACATGCATTTATCCAGATATAATGTATACGCACGCATAACAGCTCTTTCATTTGTGTTCGCAGGGAGCCGCATATCGATATCGTACCATACTCCACTAAAAGGATACCTGTATTATGATCCAATCCAGTGTTGATTAAAATATAAAATAAATTGATGATATTTGGTCCCATCCATCGCAGCTAGACAATCTTATTTTTTTGGACATGAAGAAATAAAGAAGCCATTGCAATTGCCGGAAATACTAGGCCTACTAAAGGCACAAAAATAGAGGGTAAGTTGAAATCTGTCATAGAATGGGTGCCTCGATTTAATATTTGTACCTCTTATAAAGATATCTTATGATAAGTATATCCATTATAAGTAATATTAAGTAGTAAATAGTTAATAAGTGCAAGGAATGTAGAACTACATTATATTAAGTGTACCCATTTATCTTTCTACACGAATATGTATGATAATCCAATTTAATCCATTTTTGCTTCCCCCGTTCTTATCTTCTTTCTAATAAGAAGTTTTTTATGAGTTCGCGACTCTAACTAATCCGATACAACAGGGATTAATAGTAAAAAATGGGGGTTTTCGGGAGATATAAGAATCACTTCTATTCTATATTTATTTCCTCTATATCTATTTTAGTTAATATTTATTTTTATTTAATTTTCATAAAATTTTAATAAAAATAAATTTAAGTATTATTAATTAAGTATTATAAGTATTATTTTAGAAATTATTTTAATAAATTATTTAAAAATTTAAAATTATAAAAATCTGAAATTCAAAAAGTATTAAATATGGATACATATAAGTATTAAAGTGTTATAAGTATTAAAACGTAACGTAATTAAGATGTAAGAATAAGAAGGACAAATAAAATTCTTTTTATTTTCCCAAATTCCTCGAAAGGGAAAATTCACTCTTTATCCTGTTGTTGATAAAGGGTTCCTAATTACTAATCATGAATAGAGGTAGTATACAAAATAGATTAGGTCTGGAGGAAAAAAGAAGAGTAATTATTCGAAACTTCGGACTCTTACTACAAGCAGAACTTATATCACCAAAGAAAACGTCATTCTTATTAGTTTTTTGAATACGATGAACTAACTACCTGTTCACTACAAATAACTTAATCTAGTGCTGTACTTTAATAATTAATAATTTTTTTTTTTAGTCAAGGGAAAGAAACCGTGTAGCTGAAATAACTCACTCAGAACACCTTTTAAAGGATTACGTGGTACGATTGGATCGAATAAGCCCTTATGGAATGAATACTCAGCCGCTTGTGAACCGTCGGGTACTGTCTTATTTAATGTTTGTTCAATTACTCTTTTACCCGCAAATGCAATGTAGGCATTAGGTTCAGCAATAATGACATC